AATAGTTCAAGTCACACACTCCCATAATCCATTTTATCTTCGGAAAATTCACTTCAACTATGAGTGTCAAAAAAATAATACATTTTTGTAGAGTTGAAGAGAAATATCCCAATACATGTCTTATTTTTTTTTTTTCAATAATCCATATTTGTAGCAATGAAATACTAGTGTTCCTACCCCAAGTGATAGATGATTGATTACAAGATGGTATATATTCTTTATAAAGGACCAGAAATACCTTGCTTACGTATCATTGGGAAGTGCATTAACATAAATACGGCGGTAAGAAGAGGTAATACAAAAGTGTGTAAACTATAAAAACGAGTCAAAGTGGATTGTCCTACACTAGCACTTCCGCGTAATAACTCTACCAGAGGCGAGCCTATTACAGGAATAGCGTCTGGTACGCCTGTTACAATTTTTACTGCCCAATAACCAATTTGGTCCCGAGGTAAGGAATAACCAGTTACACCAAAAGATGCGGTCAATACACCCAAAACCACACCTGTAACCCAAGTCAATTCACGAGGTTTTTTAAAGCCGCCGGTGAGATACACGCGAAATACGTGCAGGATCATCATTAGGACCATCATACTTGCCGACCATCGATGAACTGATCGGATTAACCAACCAAAATTAGCTTCAGTCATTATATATTGAACAGAAGCAAAGGCCTCCGTAACGGTCGGACGATAATAAAAAGTCATAGCAAACCCGGTAGCTACTTGTACTAAAAAACAAGTAAGCGTAATTCCCCCTAGACAATAAAATATGTTGACGTGAGGAGGAACATATTTACTAGTTATATCATCGGCAATTGCCTGAATCTCAAGACGTTCTTCGAACCAATCATAGATTTTATTGAGATAGGTAAATCAAGGGGACCCCCCCGGAGAACCGTATATGAAAATTTCATCTCGTACGGCTCAAACAGAAACACCCAAATACTAGTTCTAACGGATGTGTGTAATATAAAGTTTGAAATTTATTAATTCTATGATTTATGATTCAATTTTTTTTTGAAGATACTAAAGAATAAAAATCCGAAAGCTCTTCTTTGTGGTTATAATGCCAAAAAATCAAGTCGGCTCATTCGTCTATATATTGATCGTTATAGGCCTCTTGAATCTTCTATTTACCTATTTTCTTTGGTGTTATTTATGTGTAATGCGGCTTTACTGCTGTTTTCGTTATTATTGATAGGAATTCTCTTGTTAAGACCCTATGAATTGATTAAAACCTCAGATTCATACTAAAACCACGATGATTCAATAAAACCCTTTCAAACTAAGTCTAAGTCCCAAAATTCCCTGAGTAAGAACCATTGGATCATCACTTATTCAATGAATAGATATAATGACTAAAAATCCAAACCAAAGAAACCTTTGTTTTGTCCTTTGATCAAAATAAGCATAAACGAAAGTTTGAAAGAATAAAAAAATTTCTATTTATAACTTCTAACTCTTTGAAAAAATTTTTTGAAGTCCGGACACGAGGTCTGACTTTTAAGTATGAATCATAGTTCTAATAGTAATCTATTTCATAGATTCCGTGCTCCAGATACTAGAATGAATATCCGACGAAGTAAAACCATCTCTATCAAGATGACAGACCCATTCTCTGTACTATCCATAGGATCATTTATACCAAGTCACACACTCATATTCCGGAAATACAGAAACAAAGAAATTCCACGGTCAAACTACCAAAATAGAATGGGATAAAAATCAGAAACCTAAACGCTTCACTTTGTATTGAAAAAGCCAGTTAATGGTTCTTGTGAATCTAATTCATTGAAATTCCATCCAGTAAAATGGAAGAATTATAAATCTCCAAAATAATAGATAGGAATATCGCGAATAGAGCCATTGCGAGACCCATCAAAGGAGTAGTTCCCCACCCAGGAGCTACTTTACCATATTCTGAATTCAATGGTTTCAATAAACTCCCCGCATTAGTTCGTTTTGGGCGGCCAGATCTAGAACTACCTTCAACGGTTTGTGTAGCCATAATATTTTATATTCAGTAAGATCTGTTGACTTTGTATACCATTCCGTTGTAAATAAATGATCTTATCATAGATCCATTGTGGTCTTAAAACTTTATAATGTCTTAAAACTATATAATCATGGAAACAGCAACCCTAGTTGCCATCTTTTTATCTGGTTTACTTGTAAGTTTTACTGGGTACGCCTTATATACTGCTTTTGGGCAACCCTCTCAACAACTAAGAGATCCATTCGAGGAACACGGGGACTAGTTGAAGTACGGATCCTCCCAATATTGGGAGGATCCGTACTTCAATTGAGATAATGACAAATCATTTCACCTTTTTAGTTGGAACTTTAGGCGGTTCTCGAAAAAAGATAGCGAAAAAAATTATTCCTAGAGTTGAGACTAAAAGGAATGTATAAACCAATGCTTCCATAGATTCGATCGTGGTTTACAATTATAGCTTCCATACCTGTTTATTTGGGATCGTCTCCCGGATAAATAAAGAACAAGAGTCAAAGAAAAGGCAGTGATTCAAATCAAGATTTATCTGGTACCCCATCTAAAAATCACAAAAATAAAATAAAAATGAAAAGTAACAAGTAACAAAGCATATTGTATCAGACTACTTGTCTTCTTGTAGTTGGATCTCCAAGTTTTTGGAATGCTCCAAATTCCACTTGAGCATCTAAATCTGGATCAATACCAGCAAAAACATCTCGAAACAAGGTTCTAGCACCATGCCAAATGTGTCCGAAGAAGAAGAGCAAAGCAAACGAAGCATGTCCAAAAGTAAACCAACCCCGTGGACTGCTACGAAAAACACCATCGGATTTCAAAGTAGCACGATCTAATTCAAAAATCTCACCCAATTGAGCACGTCTAGCATATTTTTTCACAGTAGCGGGATCGCTATAACTGACTCCGTTGAGTTCGCCGCCATAGAACTCGACAGTTACACCTACTTGTTCGACACTATATTTAGATTCCGCCCTTCTAAAAGGAACATCGGCTCTAACAATTCCGTCTCCGTCTACCAAAACAACCGGAAATGTTTCAAAAAAAGTAGGCATACGACGTACAAAAAGTTCGCGCCCCTCTTTATCTCTAAAGATAGGATGTCCTAACCACCCAACAGCTATTCCATCCCCGTTGTCCATTGAGCCCGCTCTGAATAACCCCCCCTTTGCCGGATTATTGCCGATGTAATCATAAAAAGCTAGTTTTTCGGGAATTTTAGACCAAGCTTCAGATAAACTTTGATTTTCAGCCAACCCAGCACCAATTCTTCGATATATTTCTTGTTGGAAGTATCCTTGATCCCATTGATAACGAGTGGGGCCAAATAATTCAATCGGGGTAGTTGCTGAACCATACCACATAGTTCCAGCAACTACAAAAGCGGCAAAAAAGACAGCAGCAATACTACTGGAAAGGACGGTTTCAATATTTCCCATACGTAATCCTTTGTATAGGCGTTGAGGTGGACGTACACTAAGATGGAATAGACCCGCCAATATGCCCAAGGTCCCTGCTGCAATATGATGAGAGGCTATTCCTCCCGGAACAAAAGGATCAAAACCCTCCACACCCCACGCTGGATTTACGGATTGTACCCTTCCAGTTAGTCCATAAGGATCGGACACCCATATTCCAGGACCATACAATCCTGTTACATGAAATGCACCAAAACCAAAGCAAGCCACCCCTGATAGAAATAAATGAATTCCAAAGATCTTAGGCAAATCCAAAGAGGGTTTTCCTGTACGTTCATCAGTAAATATTTCTAGATCCCAATACACCCAATGCCAGATAGCTGCCAAAAAGCACAAGCCCGAAAACACAATATGTGCCCCGGCCACACCTTCGTAACTCCAAATACCCGGATTCGTTACAGTACCCCCTGTGATACTCCAACCGCCCCATGAATTGGTTATTCCTAAACGAGTCATGAAGGGTATAACGAACATACCCTGTCTCCACATTGGATCAAGGACAGGATCAGAAGGATCAAAAACTGCTAATTCGTATAGAGCCATCGAACCGGCCCAACCAGCAACCAGAGCTGTATGCATTATATGGACAGAAATCAAACGACCGGGATCATTCAATACGACGGTATGAACACGATACCAAGGCAAACCCATGGAAATACCCCTTTATCAATGAAAAATAGACACAATGTAACTTTATTGCATTGGAAAAAACTATGCTGTGGACCCTCTTTTTAGTGGATTATCTTGGGGAAAGAATTAATATTTGTTTGATTTGTTTGATTCTTTTCAATTACTTTTAGTAATAATGAAACTATTTTGTTCGTAGGAACAAAAAGAAGCAGATCTATTCTACACCCGATAAGTACCAATACGCAATGGTAGGGGGTTGATACCATTTTATATGAGTGAATGCATATATATATTTGTTCATCATTCAAAGGACTTATTTGTAATAATTTTCCTTTATTCATTTTGTCTTCTTTATCTTTTTTTATGAACTTAGTCAATCTATGGATAAAATATGATAAAGGCCAATATTAGTAGGACACTAAATCCATTGTTACGCTTTCACATCAAAGTGAGATATAGTACTTAATTTTTCTTTTATTTAATGCCTATTGGTGTTCCAAGAGTACCTTTTCGAAGTCCTGGAGAGGAAGATGCATTGTGGATTGACGTATAGTGCGACTTGTCAGATATATTGGGTCATATGGTATTTCCCCATTCTCTTCCCCGATCGAGATATCCTCCCCTTCGCCCAAGAAAGATTGATTGAATTATCAAAAATTTGGAGCGTGAAGTTCAATTAGATCCATTTTTTCGGGAGGGTATACAGATTAATATTATCAATTAGAATAATTTATGGTTATCTTGGTTAGGCCAATAAAATGAAGTATCCAGGCTCCGTTTAGAAAAAAAACCGGTAATAAATCTATTTATGATTACTATTTCTATCATATTCTATTTCTTTATATATTTATAATAGAAGTGATCTCAAACTGTTAATCAATCGAGTAATATGATGAATGCATTGAATATCTGTTGTAAGACATGAAATAAATTGTAAAAAGGAAGTCGTAGCAAAAGGACGTGGTATTGGGGCATTTGTCATATATGTGCAAATCCAAATCGGGCGGATCTTTACTCGGAGTAGAGCATAAACCTAAAAAAATTGAAGAAGCCCATTCAGGAACAAGAAAATTACATCGCGATTGAGATTGTATCTCGATGAAACAATACATCAATGAAAAGTTAGTTAGATAAATTTAGTAATTTTTTTTTATAGATAAACAAAACAGGCCAAAACCCATCTTTTTTGAAAAATGAAATAAAAGCCCCTTTTTATAAGTTAAAAGCCTGGTATGAAAAAAAAAAAAAAAAGAAAGAGCTAGAATCTACATCTACACATTGATTCTTTTTTTTTTTTCGTTATTTTTGTTGAACCGTATGCATCAAAAGGTGCATGTACGGTTTCTAAGGGATACAACTTTATCCCAATCAACCGACTTTATCGAGAAAGATTACTTTTTTTAGGCCAAGGGGTTGATAGCGAGATCTCGAATCAACTTATTGGTCTTATGGTATATCTCAGTATAGAGGATGATACCAAAGATCTATATTTGTTTATAAATTCTCCTGGCGGATGGGTAATACCCGGAGTAGCTATTTATGATACTATGCAATTTGTGCGACCAGATATACAGACAATATGCATGGGATTAGCCGCTTCAATGGGATCGTTTATTCTGGTCGGAGGAGAAATTACCAAACGTCTAGCATTCCCTCACGCTTGGCGCCAATGAGTTTTTTATTTGATTTGAGAGAAAAAAGAAGACTATGCCTTCGCGCTATATGAAATATGAATATTAAGTAATAATAGCATGGCACTTCGAATTCGATATGATAAATTTTTTTAACCCTTAAATTATGTATCGAAAGAGTAGTATGAGATAAAAGGTATTTCCGATTTTATCTAATCTATCGGGAGGCCTATTTCAGCGTCACAAACTTTTTTGTTTTCACGCCGGGAGGCTCTTAACAATATTTAGGTTATGAAAGAATATGAAAATAAAAAAAATCTTGTTTTTTTATTTGAAAAAAAAAAAAAGAAACTTTGGGATTGCTAAATAACAGACGAAATAAATATATAAAGCAACGGAGCCATCATAGTATTTTTTTTTTTGAACTACTCCAAAAACAAAAAGAAGGGTGGTTATTGGATCATTTACCAACCCGAGTCTGATAGACCCTATATTTAATTTATTTGATATTTAAGTAAGGTAAAAACGAATTCCATTATAGAGCCGTATGCAATGCGTAAAAGATGCCTGTACGGTTGTTCAATATATATATTTTATTATTCTTTATCTCTTCACCTTATCATCATGCGAGATAGAATAAACATTTATTATGTTATATCATCAGGGTAATGATCCATCAACCTGCTAGTTCTTTTTATGAGGCACAGACGGGAGAATTTATCTTGGAAGCGGAAGAACTTTTGAAGCTGCGCGAAACCGTCACAAGGGTTTATGTACAAAGGACAGGCAAACCCTTATGGGTTGTATCCGAAGATATGGAAAGAGATGTTTTTATGTCAGCAACAGAAGCCCAAGCTCATGGAATTGTTGATCTTGTAGCGACTGAATAAAAAAGAAAAAATAACAAAAATTTCAGACGAATTGGTGATTTGAGATTTTATCTTCTTATTTTATCTTCTTACCGGATTTAATATTCTATTCATTAATCTATTAATATAGAAATAAAATAATTCATAATCATCCGGTTAAGATCGATCTAAACCAGCCCATTATGTATATGATTCAATATGCCAACTATTAAACAACTTATTAGAAACACAAGACAGCCAATCAGAAATGTCACGAAATCCCCCGCTCTTGGGGGATGTCCTCAGCGACGAGGAACATGTACTAGGGTGTATGTGCGACTCGTTCAGATCATGGGCTAGGACAAAAGAAAGAAAACAATTGATCCAGTATCAACGATCAGTACCAGTGAATAGACTAGAATGGAAGAACTCCATTCAATATCTAAAAATCAAAAAGATCTATCCTTCTATTGTGGTATCAAATGTATGGTTTCCGTTGGTGCAAATCCAATCAACTCCGTTTTAAATTTAAGATGAGAAAGAATTCTCCATTGATAGCAAATGATATCCATTAAGCAGGGGAAATACTATTTTAAAAAGCAGAAAAATTATGCCTTACTCTTGCAAGAACGGACTAACAGGGTCAGCTACTCAGCAAATCTTCATAATTAAATACCGTTACTGTATAAGTAGATCTCATTGTGAAAGACCTCGTACTGGATAATTATGGGTAGAGCCAAAGAGTGTGAACTGTACAAGTTAACAATAACATTGATTAAATGAAAGAAGGGCTCCGGTGTATAGAGAGGACCTCACCGTTTAAGAAGTAACCATAGAAACGATGGAACCCACTATATCCATTTATATTTACTACTTTTATGTGTTTTTGATACCTAATATCAATACAATTTTTTTCTAGGCATTTCACCTAGAAAAAAAAAAAAAATCGTGGTCGGGAAGGTTATAGTAGCAAAAGCCATTGGAATTTAAATTTTATACATTGGAAGAATCCGTTTTGTTATTAATAGACTAGGATACGGGAAGGGAATAACTGAAAGAAAGGAAATCGATTAGTTATTCATCAAAGTTTCATTTATTCAATGACCAGAATTAAACGAGGGTATATAGCTCGAAGACGTAGAACAAAAATTCGTTTATTTGCATCAACCTTTCGAGGGGCTCATTCAAGACTTACTCGTACTATTACTCAACAGAAAATAAGAGCTTTGGTTTCGGCTCATCGGGATAGAGGTAGACAAAAGAGAGATTTTCGTCGGTTGTGGATCACTCGGATAAATGCAGTAATTCGCGAGAATAAAGTATACTTCAGTTATAGTAAATTTATACACAATCTGTACAAGAGACAGTTACTTCTTAATCGTAAAATACTTGCACAAATAGCTATATTAAATAAGAGTTGTCTTTATATGATTTCCAATGAGATCATAAAATAAAGAGATTGGCAGGAATCCGTTGGAATAGTTTTAATGGAGTTCCCTGGAGAATGAACTCTGGGAAGGTAGAGTAGAAATTAGTATGATAAAATATGATAAAGTCATCAAAATGAAGAAAGCCGTTAAATAAAAAATATTTATTCCTCTTCTCACATTTTTTTTTCTTACGACAGGACATTTCGATTTTACGATTTTTCGAACAAAAAAAAAAAACGTCAATCCGCATTTGAGTTTGGATTGGAATTTTATTTTGATTCAATTCAATTGAAGAGTCAACCTATTTTTTTCTGGTTCTAAGACCAGCAGCTCTAGCGGTTGACTCGCTTCTTTCAAATTGTTTCTCATTATTAAGAAAAGGTAACGGAGATAAAATACGAGCTTGTTTTATAGCAATAGTAATTAATCGTTGTTGTTTTAAGGTCAATCTATTCACCCGTCTAGATAATATTTTTCCTTGTTCGCTAATAAATCGACTAATTAAACTCATGTTTCTATAATCAATTCGATCCCCCGATTGGATCGGAGGCAAACGCCTACGAAAAGATCGCTTAGATTTAAGAAAGATTCGCTTGGATTTATCCATGGTTTGTTTATTCCTTATCCTGAAAATCCCAATCCTATTTCTTAATTCTACATCATCTTTGATCCGATCGAAATAGGATTTGGTTTTTTTCTATTTATTTGGTTATATTTAAATAAATTAAAAAATAAATTGAAATAAATTATATATATATTGTTATATATAATATGTAATTTTTCATCTTCCTTGGAAGACTGACACACGAGCGATCGGTTCGATCTATTTCTTTATCTCCCCATGAATCGTATGTTTGTAACAACAGGGACAGAATTTTCTCAATTCCAATCGACTAGGCGTATTGTGTCGATTCTTTTGAGTAATATATCTGGAAATGCCCATTGATTCCTTATTAACACGATTTCGAACACAACTGGTACATTCCAAAACAACCGTTACTCGGACATCTTTACCCTTAGCCATGAACCTCCTTTGGTTTTTGATTCACTCAATTCTTTAATTTTCCGACCCGAAGCAAGGAAGAAGAAAGGACACAAAAATAGAAGCAGGTAACTCGAAATCAAATTATGAAAGAACTATTTTGTTGCAATCAATATAGTAATAAATAATAAGTAATATAATTATTTCTAACTATATTTATAATTTTAAATTGCCGTACAGTATTTCATTTTCAGTTAAGTATCTTGTATGATATTGTTGCCCCAACCACCGCATTTCCATTCTATTATTAATTTAATTTGAGCCTGAGCCCGAGTTCATAGTTTCACTGAGGGTGAAACCGCTTTTTCTTTGTTTTTTTTTTTTTTTTAGAAAGAATAAGTAAAAAAAGAAAAAAAGAAAAAACAAAGAAAAAAAGAAGGGAGGGGTAGGGATTAGTTACAGATATTTGATTGTATCTCTAATCTTCTTCCCCCTTCCCATATCAATAGCTAGAATGAAAAAAAGGGGAATATCAACGCATCCGGAAAAAAACGATTGATCTCTATCAATAAACCTGCTAAAGACCCGAACCATAGAGTACTTACTACCGGTGCCACGGAGAGATATGTTTTTAGATCTCGCATTTTAAAAACTCCTCTTTCTGTATTCGTTATTGTAATTTTATTGTAATTTGTAATACATAATGGTAATACATATATGACCGGATGTGTATATGTAGTTAATGACTTACCACTTGTACGCGGAGTTCCTAATTCAAATTGAAATGTACAAAATAGATATTTATTAAAAGAAAAAAATACGTCCATTTCCGTCTTAAATTCCTAAAAAATATTAATTTTTTGTGGTAGATTTCATATTTATTTCATACTTTATATAAGTCTTTTACCATATTATATGTTTGTTATATGATATATGAGAACAAAAGGAAGAAGGAAGAAATGATAAGATAGTTTGTGTATATCAATGTAGG